ATGAGGTGATTACCTTTGTATAAAGCTTGGATTGTGTGTTTGGGTATAGTTAGTGTGTTTTTGTGGAAGTTGTGGGGGATTATATTTTTGGTTGTTTTCTTGTTTTTGTCACTTTTATACTTGTTGAAGGAGTCTTTAAATAATGCATTACATTATGTTTATGCTTTTTGATTATTTATTATGACGGAGGTTTTGATCTTTGGTTCTTTGTTTGTGGCTATTTTTTGGAGGGAGTCGTGCTCTTCAGAGCCTATTTCGGGTTTTTTGGAGTTGCCTTTTCTTGGGTGTTTTTTGTTAATAGGTTCTTCTTTGTCGGTTACTGCATATCATTATGGGATAGGTTTAGGGAAAAATTCTTTGTTTTTATTGTTGACTATATTATTGGGTCTCTGTTTTGTTGTTTTACAGATTTTTGAGATGTATGATTGTGAGTGTGATTGAGTATACTCTGTATATTATGCTGCGTGTTTTAGTACTGTGGGGTTGCATTTTCTTCATGTGGTTTTAGGGTTGTTGGGTTTAGTCGTTATATTTATTTTTGGTGATGTTAATTTGAATACTTTTTATAAAGATGTGATTGTTTGGTATTGACATTTTGTGGATTATATTTGGTTGTTGGTTTATCTTGTTGTTTATTTGTCGTAGTCTTTTATAGGTTAAGGTGTTAGATCGTTAGTTTGTGGTATTAGAGGTTTCCTGTGTGAGTAAAAGAATAATGTTATCTTTGGTACGTTCGAATGTTGTGGATTTACCTACTAACCTATCTTTGAGATATTTTTGGTGTGGGGGTTTTATGATTAGTGCTTTTTTAGTGTTACAGGTAGTTTCGGGTGTGGTGCTTTCACTGTTATATGTGGCGGATTCAGATATGAGGTTTGGTTGTGTTTTGGCGTTGAAAGATGAAAGGATTTATGTGTGGTTAGTTCGATATATGCATATTTGGGGTGTTACTTTTATATTTGTGTTGTTTATAGTACATATGGGACGTGCTTTGTATTATACTAGATATAGTAAGCTGGGTGTTTGGAAAGTTGGCTTTATTTTGTATTTAGCTATGATGGTTGAGGCTTTTTTAGGTTATATTTTACCTTGACATCAGATGTCTTATTGGGCTGCAACAGTGTTGACTTCTATTTTGAATAGTGTGCCTTTTATTGGAGGTGTGTTGTATAAGTTTGTTGTTGGGGGATTCTCTGTTACTAATGTTACATTGGTTCGTGTTTTTTCGGCTCATGTGTGTTTAGCTTTTGTGATACTTGGTTTTAGTGTTGTTCATTTATTTTATTTGCACTTAGGGGGGTCTAATAATCCTTTGTTTGTCAGGAAAGGTTATAGAGATGTTGTTTTGTTTCATAGTCTTTTCACGAAAAAGGATGGTTTAGTTTTTATGTGTTTGATGTGGTGTTGTTGTTTCTTTTTAATTTATTCTCCTGATTTTGTTTTAGATGTGGAAAGTTATGTACAGGCTGATCCTTTGGTTACACCTGTATCGATAAAGCCTGAGTGATATTTTTTGGCATTTTATGCTATGTTACGTTCTGTCGAGTCAAAGGTTGGTGGTCTAGTTTTAGTTTTATTATTTTTGTTTGTCTTGTGATTGCCTTCTTTTAATATGTCTTGTAGTTATAGGGTGGGTCGACAGTATGTTTTTTGAAGTATTTTTTCTATTTTTATTTTGTTGAGCTATTTAGGGGCTTGTCATCCTGAATATCCATATGTGGTTGTTAGGAAGTTGGCAAGTGTTGTTATAGTTTTGTTATTAGCAATGTTTAAGTGTTTTTGAGTGATAGGTGGTATAGATGGTTGAAAGAGGTTATGATGTAAGTAAGGTCTATTTGGATTTATTTGTAGGCATCATATGTGTTGTGTGTGAAAAACAATGAGTTAGATTTTATGAATTTGGTTTTGTTGTTATTGGGTATATTTATAATTTTAGTTGGTTTTGTTTTGTCTTTGACTCGTTTGATGAGTTGTTTAATAATTGTTGAGAATTTGAAAGTTTTATTATTGTTTTCGGCGTTGATTAGACAAGGAGATGAGGTTCGAATTTTGTTTATAGCTTTGATGGTGATTTTTGCTATTGAGGTTACTTTAGGTTTAGTGGCGTTGGTGCGATTGTGAGATTTAGGAAGTTTGATTGATATACTGGGGGTATAGTTTATGTTTTTAGACTTTTTGTATTGTTGATTTGAGTTTTGGTGAGAGGTTTTTGGGATTATTCTTTGGCAGGTGGTTTGGTGGTATCTAGTTATTTTTGTTTTGATAGTATAAGTTTGTATCTGGTGTTGTTATCTGTGTTTCTTTGGATGTCGTTGTTGTTTTTATTTAAATTAGTAACTTTTTTGTCTAAGGTATTGATTTCTTTGAGGGTTGTGTGTTCTTTAATTAGTTATTGTTGTGTTCATTCTTTGGCGTTTTGGGTGTTTTATGAGATGTCTATACTTTTTCTTTTGTTACTGTTGGTGTTGGAATCTCCTTATTCAGAACGTTATGTGGCTTCGTGATATTTATTGGGTTATGTTGTGTTGACTAGTTTACCCATGCTATTGTGTATTTTTTATTTATCTCTGAATTGAGGTAGGTTTAATTTACGTTTTTGGTTTGATAGGTATGAGGGTTGTGTTAGATCTGGTGTTTTTGTTATATTAGCTGTGTTGTTTATAACTAAGGTACCTTTACCTCCTTTTCATGTATGGTTGCCTATTGTCCATGCGGAGGCTAGGAGGATTGTGTCTGTTTGTTTAAGGGGTTATATAATGAAGTTAGGTATTTTGGGTATTTGTCGTTTTTGTTCTCATTTATTGTCTGGTTTGGTGTTGTCAAATTTGTATATGGTTATTTCTTTGCTTTTAGCAGTTTTGTTCTTTTTTAGTGCTACTCGTGAGTTGGACGGTAAGCGTTGGTTGGCGTTTTTGAGATTGTCTCATATAATTATAGCTGCGGTATGTTTGTGTAGTGTTGGTTTTGAGGGTTCAAGTTTAGCGTTTGTTTTTTCTTTGGGACATGGTCTGTCTGCTGGTGTGACTTTTATTTTTCTGTGATTGGCTTATGAGGTTTCTGGCTCACGGAATTGGAATATTTTAAAGTATTGTTTGAGGAGGGGTCTATTTATGCGTTGTTTAGCGGCTGCGTGTCTTTGTACTGTGGCTTCTTTACCTCCTACAGTACAGTTTTTTTCTGAAGTGTTTATTCTTAGTGAGGCTGGTGTGTTGAGCTCTTTTTTTATTTGTGCTTTTTATTTTTATTTGTTTTGTAGCGGTTTAGTGCCTTTATTTCTTGTGGGTAGTTTGTTGAGGCGTCATTATAGAATAAGCTTTGTTGGAGGGGGTGTTTGATGCTATTTTAGTTCTATGGTGTTTTTGGTTGTTTGGAGTTTTATTTGGTTTATTGTGGTTTAGCGGAGTGTAATGTGGTGTGTGATTGCATAGCATGTTTTGGTCATGTTGGAAGTTTGTTGCTCATTACAATCGGTTGTGATGTGTTTGTTAGGGGTTCTCTCTAGCTTATATTTTAGAGTGTCAGTTTGAAGAGCTGAAGGTACTGTGTGTGGGAGGAAGGAAAGGTAAGTTAATTAAACTGCTTGGTTCATGCCCAAAGAATACAAATTTTTGTCCTTTCTTATGTTTGTGTCTCGTTTGGGTGTTGTTTTTAATACTGTTTGGGGTATTATAGAAGGTGGGTGGAATGATTATTTTTATCGTCTTGCTTTGTTTAGTATGCTTTTTTGTTTTTTATTATTGCGTGTACCTAATATATTTGGTGTGAAAGGTTTTGCGGTTTTTTTGTTTGTAGCAATTTTCCCGCTGTTTTTTGCTCTTTTTTTAAGACGTGTGATTGATGGGGGTTTGTCAAAATTTTGTGCTAGTTTAATTCCTGATGGAACTCCGATGTGAATTGCACCTTTTGTGTGTCTTTCAGAAACTTTGAGATATATTGTGCGGCCCGTTGTTTTGATGATTCGTCCTTTTGTGAAATTAACAATAGGTTCGATGGGAGGGTATGTTTTAGGGTTGCTGAGGTTAGGATCTTGATGAGTTTTTATATTTCTTTTTGTGCTGTTTTTTTATGAGGTCTTTGTGGCGTGTGTGCATTGGTTTATAGTTTGTAGTATACTGTCTTTTTCTGAGAATCATTAGATTTGTAGTACGTGGTTATTTTGTGTCTTGGTTGAGTTTGGTCTTGATTATTTTTTTTACTTGGTGCATGTTTAGTTGTGAGAAAATATTGTTTTTGTGGTTATTTATTGAGTTGGCTTCTTTGAGTTTAATACCTTCTTTTTTTTTGTACGGTGGTTCTGATAGCTTGAGGGGTCTTTTTAGGTATATAGTTGTGTCAAGCATAGCGTCTTCTTTTATGGTTTGTGCCTTAGTTTCGAAGAGTTTGTTGGTTTTGTTTTATTTAGGGCTTTTGATTAAGTTCGGTGTTTTTCCGTTTTTTGGTTGGGTGTATAGGGTAGTAGTGGGCTCTAATTGGTTTGTTGTTTGATGTTTTTCTACTTTTTTAAAGAGTCCTTTTCTTTTTTTTACTCTTTTTTTTTTGTTAGGTATTAGTGGTGATATTGTTAGTTATATGTGTTGTTTGACATTTATTTTGTGTACTTTTTTGTTTTGACTTTTTAGGTTTAAATGATATTATTGTTGATGTCATATGATGTTGGTTTCAAGTGCTTCCTTGGTTGCTATGAGATTGGTGTTGTCGGTAAATTCACTAGTTTATTTGTTTATTGTGTATGTGGTGTGAGCGAGGATGGTTATAGGTTTTTTTAGTATGTGTGGGGATGAGTTGGTGTTGAGGAGTTTAGGTCTGTGTTTTTTATTTTGTTTTTTATTGGTTTCGTTTCCTTTGTCTGTATCTGTGTTTTATAAGTTGTTTATGGGTAGTTGTATTTTTTCCTGTTCTTTTGCGGTTTTTTTGTGTTGGGTGTTTTATTGTTTATCTGAGCAGTTTTATTTGATAAAGTTTGTTATAGGGAGGGAGGTTCCTAAGAGATTAATAGGTGTTGGAAGTCTTGTTTAGGTTTGACAAGGTAGTTTAATGAAAACTTCTATTTTACACGTAGGAAATGGCTGTTAGCCTATTGTTAATATGAAACGGTGTATTTTAGATAGAAGATTATGTGCTCTGCAAGCATAAGGTGAGTGTTTTGCTCCGTCGTTGGATATATGTCATTTCTAGTTTATAGTGAAAATGTTAGTTTGTCGTGCTAGAGAAGATTTTAGATCGAAATGGGTTAATGGTGTTAGGGGGTGTATATGTTTTTTTGAGTGGTTTGTTGGCTTTTTTGTTAATAATGTTGTTTGTGGCTTTTTTTATATTGGCTGAACGTAAGATTTTGGGTTATGTGCAAATTCGGAAGGGACCGAAAAAGGTTGGTATTTGAGGTTTGTTGCAGAGTTTTGCTGATTTGTTAAAGTTGGTTATAAAGTTTAAGGTTTTTTCTTTTGAGGTTCGTAGTTGGGTGGCTTGGTGTGGTGTATTTTTGTTAGTCTTTTTGAGGTGTTGTTATTGTATTTTTTATGCGTTTGGGAGAGGGGGTATGTCTTGTGTAAATTTTATGCTTTGATTCTTAGTTGTGACTAGAATGTCTGGTTATAGTATGATTAGTGTGGGTTGAGGATCTTTTAAAAAGTATGCCTTGTTGAGGAGAATTCGGTCTGCTTTGGGTTCTGTAACTTTTGAAGCGTGTTTTATGTGCATTGTTATTGTTTTGGGGTTAGTTTATGGTACTTATGATTTGTTAAGTTTTGTGAATAAAAGTTGGCTGTTGATTAGGGTGATTCCTGTTTGCTATTTTTTATGATTGCTTGGTATTCTTTGTGAGTGTAATCGTACTCCTTTGGATTATTCTGAAGCTGAGAGGGAGTTGGTGAGTGGTTTGAGTGTGGAATATAGAGGGGTGCCTTTTACTTGCTTGTTTGCTTGTGAGTATTTAATTATGTTTGTTTTTTCGTGATTGAGAGCTGTGATTTTTTTTGGTGGTAGATTGGTTATGCTATTTACTATGGTGCATGCTATTTTTTATATTTGGGCTCGTGCGACTTTGCCTCGTTTTCGTTATGATTATTTTATAGGGTTTATGTGGGAATGAGTTTTGTTGATTTTTATTTTTTCTGTTTTTTTTGTTTTATAAGGGATGTGGTTTTGTTGTAGGGTTTATGTAGATTATTGTTTAAATCATAAGGCTGTTAACTTTGAGAAGATTTTTAGATCCTTAAACGGTTACAGTTTTATAGTTTAAGAAGAATGCAGGTTTTGGGGATCTGAGGTCTCTTTAGAGTAAATTGAGCCGATAGGGCTGCTTAGCAGGTTACTGTGATATAGTAATTGTAAAGTTTATATTTTCGTCGGTATGTGCTGTGAATAGCTTATTGAAAGTTTAAGATTCTTACTCTTGGGATGTGTGTTGACACTTTACAGAATGTCTGTTGTGTTGAGTTGTGTGGGTATATTTTTATTGATTTTTGTATTGGTAGGTGTCTTTCATGCTTTTTTATGGAATGTGGGGTGATCTTCTATGAGGGTTTTGCGTTGTTGAGCTAGGTCTTACGAATGTGGTTTTATGTCGCAGCAATTAGTTGTGAATTATTTTAGTTATACGTGTTTTATTTTATTGGTGTTTTTTGTGGTGTTTGATTTGGAGATTTCGTTACTCTTGAAATTGCCATTGCAGGGTTTGTTGTATAAGAATTTGATGTATTATCTTTTTTTTTTGGTGCTTCTGTGTTTTGGTTATGTGATGGAGGTGTATAAGGGTTATGCTTTGTGGGCTTATTAGTTTGGGATGTGGGAAGGTTGTTATATTATCGCTGCTAACGATGATAGGGATGCTAGGCTATCCGACTTTCTGGTGAAGTAGTTTAAGTTAGTGTAGACTGTTTGTTTTCAAAACAAGAAGCGGTTGGAGAGACCATTTACTGGTAATGAGAAAAGTGGTCGTTTGGGTTTGTACCATGGATCACAAGCGTGTTGGTTTTGTTTATTTGATTGTGGGGATTTGATCTGGGTTTTTAGGTCTTGCGTTAAGAACTCTAATTCGTTTGAATTATATGGAGCCTTATTATAATGTGATATCTCCTGAGGTTTATAATTATGTTGTTAGAATACATGGTATAGTGATGTTGTTGTTTTTTTTGATGCCTGTTTTGATAGGGGGTTTTGGTAATTATCTTTTGCCTTTGTTATTGGGTTTGCCTGATTTGGTTTTACCTCGTTTGAAAGCTTTGAGAGCGTGATTGTTGTTGCCTTCTGTGATTTGTTTGTGTTTGAGATTAGTAGGAGGTGCTGGTGTAGGTTGGACTTTTTATCCGCCTTTGTCTAGTGGTGAGTTTTCGTCAGGGCATGGTGTTGATTTTTTAATGTTTAGTTTACATTTAACTGGTATTTCAAGTATTTTAAGGTCTTTAAATTTTGTGGCGACTATTTATAGTGCTGTAAGTGTGTATGTATCGTCTCGGCAATCTGTTTTGATTTGGGCTTATTTGTTTACGTCAATTTTGTTAATTTTATCGTTGCCTGTGTTAGCTGCCGGTATTACTATGTTGCTTTTTGATCGGAATTTTGGTACTTCTTTTTTTGATCCTTTGGGGGGAGGGGATCCTGTTTTGTTCCAACATTTGTTCTGGTTTTTCGGTCATCCTGAGGTTTATGTTTTAATTTTACCTGGTTTCGGAGTTGTGAGTCATATTTGTATGAGAGTGAGAAATCAAGATTCGTTGTTTGGTTATTATGGTTTGGTTTTTGCTATGGCTTCTATAGTTTGTTTGGGTAGTGTCGTTTGGGCTCACCATATGTTTATGATAGGGTTGGATGTGAAGACGTCTGTGTTTTTTAGTTCTGTGACGATGGTGATAGGAATACCTACAGGGATAAAGGTGTTTTCTTGATTGTATATGTTAAGTGGTGTTGGTATTCGTATTTGGGATCCTGTTGTCTTATGGATTATGGGTTTTATTGTGTTGTTTACTATGGGAGGTGTAACGGGAGTAGTGTTGTCGTCATGTGTATTGGATTCTATAGTACATGATACTTGGTTTGTTGTTGCACATTTTCATTATGTGCTGTCTTTGGGGTCATATAGTGCTGTTGTGATATCTTTAGTATGGTGATGACCTTTGATAGTAGGTTTAAGTTTAAATAAGTATATGTTGCAAGGCCATTGGTTGTGTTCTATGGTGGGTTTTAATTTGTGTTTTTTTCCTATGCATTATTTTGGTTTATGTGGTTTGCCGCGGCGTGTTTGTGTTTATAATCCTGATTTTTTTTGATTAGAAAGTTTGGCGTCTTTTGGTGCTTTTTTGTCAGTTATTAGTGCTTTTTTTTTGGTGTTTGTTTTGTGGGAATCATTGGTGGTGTATAATGTTGTTATGAGTGTTTGGGGTAGTTCTAATATTTCTTTGAAAGTGGTTGTGCTGCCTGTACCTCAGCATGTTATATATATGAGTGGTTCTAATCGGTGGTTTTAAGATGTAAGGAAGAGATAGTTTATGTTGAGAATATTGTTTTTGTAAAACAGGGGTATTGTGTAGGGTTCTTTTCATTAGTAGTGAGCTGAGAGGCGGTTATTAGTTTTTTTGTAATTTGGTGAGGTACCTTTTGCATCATGATTTGCTGATGTGGTGTTAAGAATTTAATAACTCGAAGGGTTACGATTATCATTCAGGATGTTTAGAACGTTATAGTTAGGTGAGTAATTTTCTAGATAGTTGTTTGAGGTGTTGAGAAATAATTCGTGTAATCTGATAGCTAGTTGAGAAGGGGGATGTTGTATGTTGAGTTTTATTGCGAAGAGGTGATGAAATTGATAAGAAATGTAGGATGTGCTGTGATAGGGGACTTAGGGTCAGGGTTACCCTTGGTTTGGTAGTATGTTATTATAAGGAGGTTTGTAGTTGTGGGTATTTTTAATTTTATACTTCTTTGGTAAATTAGTTGTGAGATTTAATGGCAGAATGAGTAGAATGTTGATAGTGTTTCTTTTTTTTCTCGGTGCTTATCGGTCTGTTTTTCAAAAACATTTCTATTTGTGATGGTTGAATAGTAGGACCTGCCCTATGTTTATATAAATGGCCGCAGTATTTTGACTGTGCAAAGGTAGCATAATTAATTGTCTCGTAATTGGGGAATTGTTTGAATGGTTGAACTAGATAAGTGGGAAGATGAGAAAGGTGTTTGAAATTGGATATTTGGTGCAGATTCCAAAGGTTATTAGTGGGACGGAAAGACCCCGAGAGCTTTATATATTGTAGTATTTATTTGGGGCAGAGGTAAATTGTTTATTTATTTTATGATCCTAAGGGGGTAATAGGTGTAAGTTACCTCGGGGATAACTAGGTAAGAAATAAGGAGAGATCTAATCGATTTATTTATTTGCCATCTCGATGTTGATTTAAAGTAATGTAAGGGTGTAGAAGTTCTTGCATAAGGTCTGTTCGACCATAGTGCTTTTCATGAATTGAGTTAAGACCGGTGTAAACCAGGTCGGTTCTTATCTGTTGTTCTTGCGAGTTAGTACGAAAGGATTGCTTGTGATTTATGTTGAGCATATACAGGTTTGTGTTGAATCTTGCAAAGGTTCAGTTTAGTATTGGATACTTATGCTTTGTGATTTATTTAGTTCTGGTTATGGAAGAGGTTTTGGGTGTCGGTCACATAAAAAGTTTGTAGAATCGTTACATATATGGATGGGATTATATGGTATTAGTGACGAATTCTTGTATTTAAGGTAACTTAGAACAGGGTGCCCTTATGTAAGGAATGGTGAACTCTCAGTGCCAGCTTCCGCGGTTATTCTGTGGTTTCTCTCTTCTTGTCAGTTGAAATTTTTTAAAAGTAAGTAGTGAAGATTAGGGTAGAATTTTCTTTGTTTAGTATAAAGCTTTTAATTTAATATGTAGATTTCTTTTCTAAAAAAGGATTAGATACCCTTGTATAAGAAGGGGTAGAATTTTGATGTCTGTAGTGTGAACTAAAAGAAATTGGCAGCCGACGAGGTTCGTCCGGGGGAGCGTGTTCTTTAAAAAGACGGTCCGCTTAGTAGTTTACCTCTTTTATAGGTTAGTGTATATCCGGTTTAAGATCTGTAATTTATGTTGCGGGTGAAAGATATTTATGCATTTAATCCAGGTCTTTGTGCTGCTGATAGGGAGGGTGTTTAATGCGCTACATTGTGAAAAGGCCGTAAAATAATTAAGGGTGTATTTAGGACTCGGTAGTAGGGAGAGTTTAGTTTGCTTTCTCGAAAAGGATTTAGTTGGGGTACACACCGCCCGTCACTCAGGGTGTTAGCTCTGATAAGTCGTAACATGGTAATGTCGGGGGAACCGGACGTTAGTAAGTTCATTTGTGTATTGGATGGATTTATGCTCTATAATTTGTTGTATTTGGAGTTGGTTCGTTATGTGTTTTTTATTTGTTCTTTTATACCTGTGTGGGTTTTTGTTGTGATGTTGGGTCAGGTATTTAGGTGTTATGGTGTAGTTGTCTTGAATAGGGAAGATCGTTTGATAGAGTTTGTGTGAACTTTTGTACCTACATTATTGACACTTGTATTGTGTTATTTGAATTTGCAATATATTTCCTATGAGGGTGTTATGCCTGGATCTAAGGTGGTTAAGATAGTGGGTCGTCAGTGGTATTGGGTTTATGAGCTGTCTAGGGAGAATGAGTGTTATGATTCTTGTATGAGAGATTTTGTAGGAGGTGTTGATAAGCCTTTGCGGTTGAATGTGAAAGTTCCTTATCGTTTGCTTGTTACGTCTGCGGATGTTATACATTCTTTTTCTGTGCCGGAGTGTGGTTTGAAGACGGATGGTATACCAGGGCGTGTGAATCAGATTTATTTTTGTCCTGAGCGATTAGGGGTTTTTGTTGGTTATTGTAGGGAGTTATGTGGAGCGGGACATGCATATATGCCTATTGTGGTTGAGGTTGTAAGATGTTAGGTTTGGGTTTTCTTAGTTTGTATTTTACAAGTTTGTTGATGTTTAGTTTTGTGAGACAACCTAGAATGTATTGTTTATTACTGGTGACAGGTGCTTTGAGTGTTGCGGGTTATATTTACTGTGTTTTAGGGTTTTCTTGGTATTTGGTGTTGTTTTGTTTGGTGTATGTAGGTGGTGTGTATGTGCTTTTCGTTTTTGTGTCGGTGTATGGTCCTAATTCTTTTTCTTTGAGAGGTGGTAGTTTGTTGGTTTTTTTGGGTTTTTTTGTAGTTATTTGAGGTATTTTTAGTTATGTGGTGAAGATTATGCCTGCGGTTGCGGAGTTTAGTGAGTATCTTTGTAGTTTTTATGAGGGGTTTTCTTATTGTATTTTTTGTTTGGTGTTAGTTGTCGGGTTTATGTGTGTGAGTATAGTGATGAGGGAGCATAACTCTTTTTTTCGTTAGATAGATGTTTGTAGAGTCAGTTTAGTATATGTGTGTTAGTACGTGAGATTGTAAATTTCAAGGGGAGTGGTATCAGCTGAAATAAATGAGGTTTTATGTAGAATAATGTAGAGTCTAGGAGTGCCAGAAGTATTATGGAATTGGTTTAGGACTAATTGATGGTGGTAACCCTCTTAGTGTATGTAGGGGTTGAGGGACTCATAGGTGATTTGAAATCATTTAGTTCGTGGTAACAGGCGATGCATGCTGTGTTTGTGGGGTTTTATATGGGTGCCAGAGTTATAATGGGTTGGTTTTAAGCATCAGATACGGGTGATACCCCTCATATAGTTTGTTTGATAGCCTAAAATGGGGTTTGTGTTTCGGCCACAGATTAGGAGAGAGAGTAGGTCTTCTGTCAAAGGTGTTGGGGTTATTGGTGTTTTTATTTTTTGGGGTGTTGTGCATATGATGTGTAGGTTTAGTTGGTTGATGAGGTTCTTTGGGTTTAGTGAATTATGTGTTGAAGGACTTGATGTTTTGTTTTTTTATTGATGAAACTAGTTTAATAAGTGTTTTTATGTTGTTTTGTTGTGGTAGCATTGCCTTATATTATTGTTATCATTATTTTACGGGGAGTGATGAAGGTGGTTTATTGTTTCCTTTGATTGTTTGGTTTTTAGGGGTGATGGGTGTTTTGATTTTTACGTCGTCGATGGTGTTTTCTTTGGTTTTGTGGGAGTATTTGGGTCTTGTGAGTTTTTTTTTGATACTGTTTTATTCGAATAGAAGAAGGATGCGTGCTTCGTTAATTACTGTTTTTGCTTCTCGGTTTGGAGATGCTTCTCTTTTTGTTTTAATTATGTGGTTTGCTAATTGATTGGAGTATTCTGGTTTTTTATTTCTTATATTATATTTGATGGTTGTGTTGAGTAAGAGTGCTGCTTATCCTTTTATATCATGGTTATTGGAGGCTATGCGTGCTCCTACTCCTGTGAGGTCATTAGTGCATTCTTCAACGTTGGTAGCTGCAGGGGCGTGATTTGTATATCGTTATAATTATTTTTGTGATTCGGGGTTGTTAGAGGTTTTGTTTTTTTTTAGTTTAGTTTCTGTGATTATAACTGGGTTGTGTGCTGTAGTTTTTATGGATTTAAAGAAGATTGTTGCTTTATCGACTTGTAAAAATGTTGCCTGGTGTTTGATTTTTTTTGTTTGTGGGGATTTAGTCTTAGCTTTGTTGCAGTTGTTAACGCATGGTGTGTGTAAGTGTTATTTGTTTATGGCGGTTGGAGATTTAATGAGAAGTTCGGGAAGTAGTCAGAGGGGTGTAGGTGTATATTTGTCTCGTTATGCGGGTGTATATGGTGTTGTGTTGCAGTTATTGTTGGTGTTTTCATTGTGTGGGTTACCTTTTCTAGGTGTTTTTTTTAGGAAGCATGGTTTGTTTTGTGCTTTTTTATATAATTATAGTTTTATTGCTTTGGTTGGGTTGTTAATTGGTTTTTTGATTTCTTATTTGTATTCTACTCGTTTGGCATTGTTTTTATTTATGAATGTGGGTGGTTTGAATTATGGGTATTCTAGGAGGTTTATGTTAATTGGGCTTATTAGTTTTTTTGGCACAGTTGTGAATTATGGGGGTAGTTGTTTGTATGTGGAGTTGTATGAATTGAGTATTATGTGAGGTATAGGTTTTAGGGTTTTGCAACTAGTTGGGTGTTTACTTGGGGCTTTGTTGTTTGTTTATAAAGTGTTGTGGGGTAGAGGTGTTTGGGAGTCTTTATTATGGGGTAATGATTGTGTTGTGATGTGATTATATAATATTTATCTTCGTGTGAGGGAGTCTTGTGTTTTTTCTTTTTATCGTTGAGAGGTTTATTTGTTGGGGTTGTGAAGTGGTTATGATCGATTAGGTGTTAAGTATCGGTTTTCGTTGTTTTCTTTAAAAGTTTTAGTGGTGGGGGTTGCGTTTGTGATGGTGTTGTTTATTATGTTGAGGTAGGGCGTTAATAGTATATAGTTGTAAAGTACATTGTCTGTCCAAGGCAAGGGTCCTTGTGGGTGAGGTTGGCGTATGAGGAGAGTATGGAAGGAGGTGTGCGTTTTTATATTATGTGAGGTTTAGTTGATTAGGTGTTTTGCATGTTAATTTTTCGTGTTAAAGGTGGGTTTTAGTTCAGTCAGCGGTAATTGTGTGATGGTGGGGTTTTATTGTGATTTTTGTTATAAATCTTTGATACTTCACAACCACGCGTGCCCTATAGTACTATAGGGCACGCGTGGTGGACGAGAGATATGAAAGATGTGCGGAAGTGTCATTTTAAGAGTTTGCGGGAGTTGCCTTTTCTTGGGTGTAATACGACTCACTATAGGGCACGCGTGGTAGACGAGAGAGATGAATTATAGGAATAGTTGTTGTACTTGGTTATGTT